ATTATCCCAGCATTCATCCGGAAACAGATGTATCGCCGTGATGATAAGGCTGACCTTCTGGTCAAATTATGGCAATTTCTCTTATCCAGAAAATAATATTAGTAGCCAAGAGAGTCTCAAAGGCAACTTTTGATCCGATTGTTAGTCCTTGGTCGAACCCGGAAAAGGTCGTTTTCACTGGGAGGTTAGCTGAGAAGCTTCCTTCCTTGGTGGCGCGATACCTCCTTCCTCCCTTGGGTCTCGAGTATACCTCTCAACCAAGGTAGCAGAATGCTTATTTAGTACTTGTGCTGACGGTTAAGGCACGAAGTCACTCATATAGCATATATGAGGTAGCTTCTTGCTTACTGTTTACTTGTGCTAATGGCTGACTTGGAAGCCAACCTGGAAAGCTATACCTAATTCGATTCGCCATATCTTACTTCTCAATTAATTGAGGGTGGGGTTACGCCAAGGTTAGCTAAGTCCAAATCCTCTTTCAATGCCTTTCCAGCGGAGCTATTAGCTTTCACTGGACTTCTCCCTTTCGTACATGCGTACGGGGAGCAGTGAGAACAAGGTATTCTCTGGCCATCTTTCACCAGGTATGCCCTGGATCCTTATAATAAATCGTACCTCTGCGCTATGCTATGAGTGACTGCGTACCTAGCATGCTTAATCCCCTCTCCTTCTCAGTCGAGCTCAACCCTCTCCCTAACGGGAGAGCTCAACCCTCTCGCTTCGCTCTCACACCTACGTTCCTTGCCTTGAGATTACTTACTTGTAAGAAAAGGAGGTAGGGCCTATGGCACGAACGATAAGATCAATCTTTCTTATTGAACCGGAGGGTGGGAAGAAAGTCATTGCTAGCTCTTTGACCGGTGCTATTGAATCTCTTTCCAGAAGGGCTAGTCTAAAGCTAAGGCAGCTAAGTCAAATAAATCCTAACTGCTAACTAAATAAAGTAGAACTGATAGTAGTAGCGCATCAACAAGTGCCTTAGAGTCACATTGAACCTGAGCAGGAATTCCATTGCCATTGATTCTTTCAACCTAGAACCTGTACTAGATTGTAAGCTATCAGGGCTCTTTGTCAGAGCTAAAACCAGCTCAGGGGAAGGGGTCGTGCTTCATCAGAATTCTTAGTTTTAGAGAACATGTTCTTTGAGACTGTCTTCCAATCCTATGCCTCACTTCATTTCATTCACTTCGGCGGAAAAGATTGTTTCAGAGTCCCAATCCTGTTGTTCTTACTTTAAGTTTTTTTCTTCTGACTGAGTCTTGATCCCATTCTATCTCTCCTTTTTGAGGGAAAGAGCGGGGTGGAATGAAACATTCTATAATGGATTCTTTCTCCACTTCTTCCACTGAAACCTACCTCTCTTCATGAAGTTCAGTAGCTGAAAGAGAATCAATAGAAACCAGGGACAGAGCTTAGTTTAAAAAGACTATGGTCAGACTGTCGAATCCAATAGGGAAGAGTCCAGCAGTCAGCCATTCCGCCCTTTCTAAGCCCGCTTCTGCAGAACTCTTGGGACTAAGATTCCGTACCTAGTACAGTCAATCAGAGGATTAGACTATGTATGGATGTAGCTTACCCGAGATAGGTAGAGGAAGAGGAGGCAATAACTTGCTCGGCATGTGACTTCTACGGCAATCCCATGTCTTCAGGCAAGGTAGCGTTAGCTATCCTAGGTTGTGAATTGAAGCTTTTTCTTCGCATTGCAAATCAAGATCAAGGTTTTTTATTCCTGTGAGCGAAGGAAAGCTTTGGAATTGCAAGCTGGAAGAGAATTGCTAGTTGCAGAATCAGAATCAGCCTTCCTTAGAAGGAGATGAGCTACCTTCCCATGCTAAAGAATGAGATAGAAAAAAAATAGAATCAAGCCTAAGGCAAAGAAGGCAATAGCCTCGGTTAAGGCAAAGCCTAGAATGGTAAGGTTTGAAATAGCTTCCTGGAAGGATGTTGACTTGCTTTGTCTTGCTTACCGGCTCGGAATTGAACTCCAAAAAAAGGGACTGACTCTAACGATGCATATCTTTAAGTAAGCAAACCAACTGGAGGAAAGATCACAGCAGGTCTAGGAGCCGAAAGAGCTCAACTGACTTAGTTGTAGAGGGCGACTGAAAAGGAGGCTCGACCCACAGGGGGAGCGGTGGGCAGAGAGAGATTGAATGAAAAGAGTAAGGGAAAAGTCATGAGATGACTGGAACTCGCTCAAGGCAAGGGAAAATTGCTCTTACTTCCCGAAGGGAGGTTGAAAAGCTGTTACAGAAGAAGCAGCTCTTCTTTCATAAGCAAATGTACCAGGTGCTTTCGTATGTAGAGAAGGGCTGCTTTTAGCTCTTTTTAGGACTCAGCTGCTATTGACTCATCCGCTGGGATTGGAATGCTTGACTTGCTTTCAAAGCCTTTCTAGGCTAACCCTTCACTAGGCTAGCGAAGGAACTGACATTAGGGCAACAACTCCTGACTCGAGGTTGAGAATAGGATTCGATTGAAAACAGGATCAATCAACATAAAGGGAAGTCCCCTCTTCCGATGCAGTTAGCTCGACTCGTGGTATAGCTCTTAATAGGCATGTAGCCGTAGGTGTTTTCTCTTCTTTCATCTCAAGCTCCCGGGAGAAAGGCATCTAAGGGGACAATAGAGCAGCATTGAACACGCATCCAGCACCCCGAGTCACTACCATAAAACTAGCGATTTAGGAGGTAGACTGCAACCCCCGCTCCACAACGAGTGAAGAGACAATCCGCTCCTGAAAGAGCTCTCCTGAGCGACAACGGGAAGAACGAAGCGATAGAAGATCGCTGAGTGAATGAGATGCTAGCCGCGTATATGCTTAAGAAAGGGCTGATGCTATTGTGGATTCCAATCTCAATACCCTTCCCCCCCCCTTTGCTGATCTATTTTCTATTCAACACTCTGTTCTTTATTGCAGTTGCCTCAGCGCTTGGATTTCTTCTTCCATGGCCTGTCGCCAATGAGGATCAAAAACTGCTTCTTTTGAACTCAGAGGTTCACGAAGAGAGTGAACAGAGACAAGAAAGGACTGATATGATGAAGAAAAACAAACATATAGTATTTCTCCAAGAAGTGGAAATTGCCTAGCTAGTGCTTCTGGGAAGGTTGGATCTGACCGGCTTGGCTCTTTGGTACCTGTGAATGAGCCTTCACTTTATCTACCTAACCGGAAATCCATCAATCTTACTACACTGGCAAGGAAAGATAGTTTAGGTAATTATAGGCAATTATGTACCCGAAAAATAAAAGAGGTTCCCTCTTCTCTGCCCGGTCAGTCTGATCCTCTTTCTTTTGAATCAGCTGCTCTCTTTCCTGCTTATACGCCTTTACCGGAGCTGCTAAAGCAACTTTAGAATGACTTTCCTCTTGATTTCGCAAGACAGACAGAGATTGAATGAACGGAAAGTAACTGAACCCGAACTTCCTGGGGAGAATAGTAAAAGAAAATGGCATATATGCAAGTTGAACGATTGAAATGTCTCGTAGAAAAGGAATGCTCGAAAGGGAGAGTGAGAGATTAGATCTTTCTAGTATCTATTCTCGATAGCTTATCTAGATTGATCTGTAAACTGTTTGTCTTCATACTAAGACCAAGACAATGGATCTGTTGTAACAGATCAACTAAACTAGATTGAACTCTATCTGGAAGTTCTGCTAAGAAAGCTGCTTTGAAGCAAGATCAGGTACCCTTTTTTATATTCTTTTTTCTAGCTTCTCTATAGCTAGCTATACTATATAATTAGCTATACAGCTTATAAGCTAGACAGCCATTAAAGTTCTATAGCTGAAAATAGCTAGATAGCTGCCAATTTCGAGTTCAATGGCTAACTCACAGACAGGATGGCATTGCTTCCAGTTAAATTCATCTATCTTCCCTACTGCTTTTTTTTCCACCAAGAAGAGAACGAGCCATATCAGATCTAGCGAACAATGTCCCAAACAGACTACTCGATGAAGCTTTCTTTCCCGTATCACAGGCAGCTCACAGAGAGCTGTTTGACTGAATGGGATTCCAAGAAGATGCTCTTTTCAGCTTTGATGGAAGGAACCGATGCCAGTGAATCTGCTTCAATTGGACCGCTTCGCCCAGAAGCTTATAGCCGAACGAATAGGATTCGCTACCCGATTAGTCTCCCTTATGCTATTAGGCACCTTTTGTCTAGGCTTTTACCAAAAACTTTTTATTCATAGACTGAACTTGACAGGTTCCACTGCGGAAAACTCCTCGCTACACAAGTCGCGTCACTGCATTCGTTCAGCCGGGTCGCCAAAGCAGTGGTGATGAAGGCTGACAAGCACGATTGACCGAAACTGGAGTCTCACGAGGGATTTAGCAGTTCCGTGGCTGCATATTCAGTCGAGCACATGTGACTGAGTCGCCCGTACCTGAGCTCGAGAAACATTCCTTATACTGACCGAGTCTCCTCCGTTTCACGAGCAGTGGAGACAACGTTTCACACCTTGCCTTCGCTAACTGAGCTGACAAGTGTATGAATGAAGTCGAAGCAACAAGTGTACTTCGCTTTTCTTCCCCACTGCTTCGAAGCCGGAGGCAGACACGTGGGGTTCACTGGAAGGGAGAATGGCGGGAATGATTTCTTGCAATGTAATGGAACTCAAAGCCTGTTTCATAGGCTGTACTCGTACTCACCGGCTACACGGAACTCGTCTAAAAAGTTCTCGTTAAGTCTGAGTGGTCGAGTGAATTTATGAACGGGCTATAGACAGAACTTGGTGGAGCCTTTGTAACTCGTATCCATAACCGTGAAGTTCAGTCTACGGAACGTAGACTTTATTCACAGCGGAACTTGTCTCTATTCCGCTATTCCCTTTGGTTTTAAGGCGAAACTCACTAAGGGGGGGCGGACTGCAATTCTAGTGAGGTTAGTCCTCTGTTTTGACCCGATTGGAGGCTGGGGAAAGGGCACTCTTGAAGAAGGGCACTCTTTCAAAAAACCCCACCTAAAACATATGGCGACCCCCCAGTCCACTTCCGTTTGTCCTTCTTTCTTGTGGTGGAACCTGGGATTCACCCTCCCAGAAGTGATTATCGCCAAAACAAAAAAAGACATCTTTCATTTTGGCCCTATCCCACAAGAGTCAAACTATAATAGTCTCTGACTCATATGGCGGCGGGGGCTGCGTTCCCCTCTCTTTCGTCGGTTAAGTGCTGGATGGGGAATGCATCGGTCGGCTATGTCCCTGGACCTCCTGGCTTCCCTGTCACGTCCGAACGTAATCAGAGAAGACCTGCCCAAGCACCACCTTGTGATCAAAAAATATCCTATACAATCCAAGGAAAGAGTACCAGAAAGAAAAAGAAAACTATTTTTATCCGGGTAGTACGCCTGGAACAAACAGGTTCGTCGTACAATTTCGGCGATTACAAACAAAAGAGTATATCCCCTCTCCTTTAGTGTCTTTCCACTTCCGTCGTTCAGGAACAAACACTTCGCCTAATTCTTTTAAATCCCGGCCCGGTTTTTCCCCACTAACCAATTACGTTACGACCACTGAACAAACTTGGTTGACGAACATGGTTTATGCGCCGCTAATGTAGCGGCTTGTCGAGCATTTGACAAACTCACACCATCCATTTCAAATGGGATTTGTCCCGTGGACACACGAGCAATCCAACCCGTAGGATTTCCTTTTCCTCTTCCCATTCTTACTTCTGTAGGTTTCCCGGTAATAGGGATATCCGCGAGAACTCTTACCCATATCTTACCATTTTTTCGGAATTGTCCGCTCATAGCACGATGGAATTGTCCGATTGTAGCCCGACGCGCTGCTTCAATGGCTCGATATGAAAGACGACCAGCTCTACAACTTTTAGTGCCATATCTTCCAAAACCAAGTTGTGTACCGTCTGGTTTGCAACCCCTACGACATCTGCCTTTACGATATTTACTATATTTCGTACGTTTCGGATATAGCACGTCCCCCTTTTTTTTTACTATATGAAATCCACACTTTGACACCTGAGATTCCGTAACGAGTAGATACTTCCGCAGAAGCATAATCGATTTTCTGGTTAAATACATTACGAGATGTTTTTCCATACTTTCCGCATTCAGTTCTAGCTATTTCTGCGCCTTTTGATCGACCTGAACAACATATACGGATCCCCACCCCTTTTTTCATTACTAATGGAATATCCTTCACTATTTTACGAAAAATGGAACGAAATGATCTTGTTTTCTTTCTCAGTTGAAAAGAGATGTCTTGAGCAATCGGAGAAGCACTTTGATAAACAGATTTGATCTTGACCGACTCAATTAAGGTATTAGTGTTTGTTCTATTAGACAACAAAGATCGCATTTTTTTCACTTCGTTCAAATAAGAGTTGTACCCGTACGGAATTCTTCTGTTTCTCAGTATGATCTCTATCATCATCTCTATTCCCTTTATCAATTCTCCTATCCTACCTAGGTCTATGAATTTTTCTATAAATTCAATTACCTTATCCTTAACCATGAGTTTCCAACATTTGATCCTTAATTGACCTAGGAGTTTTTCCCGGGCATCCTCAAAAAAAAGGTTATTATACATCCCAACTCTATCCCTTGGAAAGAAAAAGGTAGCACCGAAGAAAGGAAAGAGCGAGATGGTGGTTTTTGTTGTTCCCGCGAAGCGAAGATCTTTTGCCAAGCGAATGAAGTGGGTCAACCTCTTTTTGGCTTCGGCCAAACACTTTTTCTCGCTGGTCGAGCTTTCCACAAAAAAAGCGATGCGAGAACGTATTCTCTTATCTAAGCTTCTTCCCTGCGCATTCGCTCCCCCCATCGTAGATGGTTCAGCCACGCCCGGTGCCACGAAATGATTGAGAACTACGACGGGGTCAAAATGAATTTGGTTCTTTGTATTCAATAAGTATTGCATGACCGAATAATTCAAGGAGGGGCGCACTGCAGGGAGGGTCCTTTTAAATAGATGACTCGTCGGGCCGTCGGAGCGGGACTTCTTGGGGAAAAATAACTTGAATAATTTCGTTTTTCTGAAGGACAGGAACGCTATGTCATTTACAACCCCGGCGTATTTCGGATGCTTGAAGGCCCCGCTTACCCGAAGTGATTTAGAAAGATTCTTCTTTATCGATGGTGATCGGTCATGGTATCCATAGCGTTGCTTCTTTTTTGGCCAAATCCGTCTTTCGTTTTGCTTCTCCCGGTCGTCGAGCCTGATCGACTCGACTCTTTTCCCAGCCCTCCGGCCTCTTACTTCGTTTCGTTCTTCTTCTGTATTGTCGCTTGAATGAAGACACCCGATCGGCCCGACTTTCCCAAATGCCCACCACCGGCCCTTCTCCTTTCCGGGTCTGGATTTTTCGCGTCGTTTCAGTCGTCGTGGTCGACGGGGAAGAAAGAAATGAATGAATGTTCTTTTGGGAAAATGTATAATAATACACCTACCGAGACGAAAGCCAAAGGTTAGTCTCGTAGGTGGACGTATCGAACCGAAATAAGATCTCAGATTGACATCTTGATACACTAATTTAGCATAATAATAAATAGAGTCAATGGTGACTCCGCCGTGGGAATAGCCGCTTCTTTCTTGCTTGATAGAGGGGCTTCCATTCACCAACGCAGACAAAAAGTGCTCTCCGAACCGTGCTGGATAGTCACCCATCACACGGCTCTCAAACCCAACCTGTGATGAATCCCGGGAGACAAAGTCAAAGCGCTTGATCTTTTGCTCCATACTTTGAGATGCTTCTCCCCGTCCCCGCCGATCAAGCAGCGACGCTGCTCGTGCTAGGCTTAGCTTTAAGCCGCTATCGTTCGGTTCGAATAAGTCAAGTCCCCTCGGTCGGTTCGCTCAGGTGGTCTTCCCTTATCTTCCCTAATGTTCAGAGTAGTTCTGGTTTGAAAAAGGAGCACCGGCCGAGCGCCCTGAATGAATAAGAAATGGACAGCAAAGGGAATCAATGATTCTTATTCAACCGAGTTGAAGTTAGCAACATGTCGATTACACACCGGAGGTTGGTAAGAACTGAGGGACAATGCCCCCCTAACCTAAGTGGGCCTACCAGCGAAACAACTGGTACTTGATCGGGGGTGGGGGGGTTGGTTTCGTGCAAGGCCTTCGCAGCAGGAAGAGGCAGTTGTCATTTGAAAGGAAAGGCTCCTCTCCTTTTCTACGAATCTACAACTCTCTTTACTGAGCGAGACTCCATCCATATCCCCAAAAGTTTATATTCTAAATTGTGTATTCTATCATTTGTTTGACAGCCTAAACTAGGCTCCATTTTAGATAGGTTTTCGGTCTTAATCAAAATAGGTCAGGGGCGCGTCGGAACGGTCGGTGGCTGCTTAGTCTCATCCGAGAGTCTAATCTCTTTGTACTGCTTTTTTTTTAAAAGAAAAAAAAAGAAAGAAGGGGGTCGATTTAGGCTCCTTCCCTTCCACTGCATAGCTGCGCTAGCAGGTACTACGAGCCCTCTGTCCCACGCATCTAACCAGCTCGCGTGGTTCACCGGTTCCACCGAAAACTCTCATTTGTTGAAGCGGAGCATAGTGCGCTTTAGGCGCCGAGCGAGAAACGTCTCTTTCTTCTTTCGTTTCGGTTTATTCACTGATCTGAAACTTTGCACTTGTTTTCTTATTGATTCTAGGGGCGGCGGCGTTCTTAAATGAAGTCTATACGAACCGAATTAGCACTTCTCAGATCAGGCTAGGCCTCTCCAGCGGAGCTGGGCGCCGGGGCCCTGGATGCGCTAGCGATCGGCACATAGGGGAGTGGTTGCCCGGGTTTCTCGGCCAGGTATCCAGCACCTCGCGTTCATGATATCTACATTCAACTGTGCCCCGGAGACACGGTCGAAGCACGCCCGCCCAGTGTGCTTGCTTCTTTCACGACATGCTCTGGTTCCGGGTGTCTTCCAGTGGTCTTCTAGCGTTAGAAGAAGTCGTGTCCGTCCCGGACATCTGCAACGTCCTCCCACGCTTTTTTTTTTAATATAGGACAAACTGAAGGAAAAGACTGACCCATTCGGTGACTTTCGCGGTCGCCCTCACTGAACCGACTTGAATCTGAACTACGATTCAGATCGAGTCTTACCGAAATCGGATTTCCTTTTCGTGCCATATGCGCCTTATTTGGACTTTTTCTCCTTTTTTCTTCCCGCTTTAATATTTGTTCTTGAAAGTCTTCGTTTCCGTGTAGAAGCAAACTCTCCAAATTTATGAAAAATGAGCCTCCATTTGTCAAGGATCTCACGAGAAATCAGTGCATATTCCATTCGAAGCAGAGTCTATGTCAAGCAGCCTATGGGGTTTGTAATGAAAACAGTTAGTTTGTAGTTGGAGCTGATATAGGCGGCTCAGTGCTTCGCAGTGCCCGAGGAGCGATATAGCATCATCAAAGATGCGAAGTCATGAAAGTGATTAAATGAACATAAAATACAAAACAGGAGAGATATAGACCCAAGAAGGTCCAGAGCAGGGCGCTGAGGTTTATCCAAAGTGAAAAGACGCCTTGTTAGCTGAATCCCACTCCAAAAATTCTATTCGAAGGACTTTATCCTTCCCAAGATCGGCTGTGTTGGAGAACCCGACACATTCTTTCTCTCCAGTCTTTTCTGCACCGGCCCTCACCGCAGATGCGAGTAAGCAACTCAGCCTCGGATCCGGGAATTGGTGCGTCGACGACTTCAAAGCCAGCAAGGAGAAATATCATCAGAGAGAGACCACAGCCGGCGAGTCTCTCAAAACTCTTTCTTTCAAACGCAAGAGCTCAAACAAAGAGATGCGCAAGAAATGCGCAGACGAAATTACAGAGACCATATTAGAAGGGCGATGACCTGTGCCCACTCCCGAACTAAAGAATTAGATTCCAATGATCATACTCTCGTGGAACATATTCGGTTTGGAACACTCTCTGTATCCCTTCCTCGAGGTTTTTCTGGAGGCATGTGGATCCTTTGAAACAAAAAGAAATATGATGTAGACATTTTAGCACAATCTGACCGTGTAGTTCATATTACAATATTTGAGAGAACTCTCCATAAAGAATGGTTCATGTCGTCTGTTTATGCTTATGCTCAGGCTTTCCTTCGAAAAGAGACTCTGGCATGATCTGAGTCAGATACCTGAAAAAAGGCATGGAGCACGGGAACTCATTGGGGACTTTAATGCCATCAAACGCTTATCAGAGAAAAAAAAAGGGGGAAGCACATCTATTCCTGGCTGCGGCTTTGCGAATTTCATCAGCGAAAGTAAAGTGGTCTCATTGACTTGGGATTTTTAACCGGACCAAGAAAGTTTTTTTAAAACAATGGAACGACTCGATAGAGCCCTTGCAAATAACGACTGGTGTGCCATATACCCCGAAGCAAATCTGACTCACCTGCCCGGGGCATTGTCAGACCCCGATTTTTCTTCGTTGCAAGCTTGATCTTCCCCTTGCTAAGCGACCTTTTCGTTTCGAAGTCATGTGCGTTGATATCGCTCAAGATGAAAAGCTGCTTATCAAGCAGTTCCCTAGCTCGCGATCGACCTGCTCAAAAGCTTCACTGAAGTCACCTTCACTCACGTGTCCAAAATCTATAACAAGTTAGCAGACTCACTGGCTATGCTTGCACCTCTAGTACGTATGCCCGTTCACAGGAGGACTGAGTCTTTTGTTATCGAGAGGCTGGACACGCCTGCTAAAGAAAGAACCCGGCACGATCAAGATACTTTCGTCTTCTTGGATGATGAGGATAATGTCTTTCGACATAAGGAAAATTATGAACAAGAAAATCTCTCGGCAATCGATTTCGGACCCGAAGAGGATGAGTATGAAGATAATGGTAACCCCTTGGTGTAGTATTACGGGTATTACGACATCTAATATTTCCTGAAGGGTGGGCATATACCAGAGTACGCGACTCGGAACCAGAGAAGAGCCCTTCGGGAACTTGCTCGTAGATTTGTGATACTGGGAGAGGTACTCTTTTAAGGAGCTTTTGATGGAGTACTTTTAAAATGCGTCACTCAGGAAGAAGGTTCATACATTGTACAACAAGCGCACTCCAACGTATGCGTAGGACATGTCAATAGTTTTTTGCTAGCAAAGAAGATCATGAGAAAGGCTGACTATTGGCCAAGGATGGAGAGGGCTTAAAAGCGCCTTTGTCAAGAAGTGCCAGAAATTTTTCACTCGCTCCTTTTCTTTTAGTCGCACCTTCGTCATCTCTTCATTCGTTGACGGCCCCCTGGCCCTTCTCGATGTGGGCATTTGACATCCTTGGACCGTTCGACGTCTATGTTGAAACATGTACCAGACCAGCCTGAATTCTGACAGCAACAGAGTCCTACACCAAATGGGCGGAAGCAGAACTAAGCACCAGGATCACCACCAAGACCGTTGTGAGATTCATCATGAAAAATCTCTTTTTATCGGTGAGGCCTACCAAAGATCTTTGTCACAGACAACAGGCAGCACTTCAACTCAGATGAAATCTGGGGCCTGTGCAGAAGATTCGGGAAAGAACTCCAAAATGCAGCCCCTTATTATCCTCCGTCTAACGGTAAGGCAGAAGCTACCAACAAGACTCTCATTGCCATCCTAAAGAAGTGTTATATTCCTTTTCTAAAGCTAAAGGCATAAAGAGGGGCCGGAACGATTGATTGAAGCTTTCTTTATGTTCATACCGCACCTCGATCAGAACCCCCACTCCCCTCGACCTGACTTATTCAGGCCGTTAGGTAAGCGAGCGTAATCGTAAGTATCTCAGCGCAACTCAACTCCTTGATGAAGTGAAGCAAGCGAACTGAATCTTATAACCTAGATCTGAACTCCCTGGAAATGAATAGCTGACTGAAGCAGGCATAGATACCATAGGCTTTCTATCCAGTACTCTTTCCTTAGATCCTTCTTTCCATGCTCCGATATGAGTTGAGTTTCGAGTAGTCGATGATTCTAGACAGGATTCTCCCATAGGTAAATCCTTTTCTTTGTTCTTTCTTCAATGCTTGGCTTGATCTTATCTTTCTTTCAATGTAAATGCTTCGGGTTCTACTAGACACACAGCGAGAAGTCGTTCCGCTCTGTTCAGCTATCCCTAACACACTACACCAAGCGAACCATCTAAGACCGAACCGTCTAACCTAGCTAGATCTGAGCTACCTGGATCCGTTTGTCAGTAAGTAATGGAGGAAGAGTTACCTTGATTGAGAAAGTCTGAAGGATTTTGACCCCCTTTCTCAATCAAGCCAATTCCAGCTGTTCTTGCTCTCTCAGGACTTCCTAGGTAAATCGAGTATGTGAAAACATTTTAAACTTTTTTTCACACATAGTCAACCCTTATACAATAGGTTCTCAGTCTACATAGATAGTTGCTTGAAGCCGATAGTGGGTAAGTTTTAGATGAACGAACCCTCTTGTGGATCGCTTTCTCTTGCACGTTAATGAATCGAGGAATTGCGTATGTAAGGTCTGCAGGTCTGTAAAGGAGAATCAAGATTAGACAGGTAGTATCCCCCTAACAATAACAATAGGGAGTGCTAAGCTAGGGTTCAAATCCAATAGTAGCTAGAACCAGTGAAAGGGTAGTTCACCAGACCCGCTCACGATAATGCGAATAAAACGGCGGATAAGCCTATTACTGGTTACGGCGAGAAGATCCTAACAAACGGCCGGTTTACAACAAAAAAAGAAAAAATTTAAGGAAATTAAAGGAGGAAAGATAGCGGTAGACTAAGGAGTAAAGACTGACTCTTTCTCTTCTATTCTATGGAACACATTTAAAGACTTACTTACTGACCTGAAAAATGACTCCTATTTATTGACCGAATATAAACCTATTCTTTTTTCACAATCGCCGATCAGATGTTAGGAATCGATTGCAGCGAGAAGCCTCTCTTGGCAAAGAAGCAAGAGTTCCGGTGCGGGAGTAATAGTAATAAATCTTATCCCATCTGGAATCCAAAAAAAGAAATATGAATCTCGGGGGCTTTTAAGCTACTTTTTATAATTCCTCTTGGGTTATTTCCGATCGGATCTTGGCAGGGGTTGGTGCATTGATGCCGAGAATACGCTGTTTGATAGAAGTTAAAGAATCAGCTGTTTGAAAGGTAACTTGATCTAGATGCGGAGTCTCGTTTGCACTTTATGGGATAACTTAGATTTTCCTTTAAATAAGAATAAGAGGAGGTGGTCAAGACCTTAGGCAGCTCGACGCATCTAGTTTGGGTCTTGCTAACGGGCGACAAAAGGATGTTGGCCTTCCCATTTGAAGCGGGGAAGGGGGCCCACAGAGATCTACCTGGCCTCGCCAGTCAGAATAAAGTCGATTAAATTAATAGGAAGGAAGAATAGGCATCGCCCTAGTTACTCGTTCAGACTGAAGCTGAGTAGGTTTTTGGACTAGTTAATCATGTATATGAAAGGCGTTCTATAAAGTGTCCTTTTTCCTGCCTATGTGTGACAACGAGTATGTGAACAGAGCATCTGGAAAACTTCGAGATTGGGTTTATGTTCCGTGGGCCTTGGTACAAGATCGAAGAGTGGGGGTCGCGAGAGAGCAGAGCTAAAGCCCCAGTCAGGAGTTAGTTTTTAGTCGCGACTCTTGCTTTCTTTGATTTTCAGCGGAAAGTAACAATTCTATTCAGTTCGGTTTCGGAAAACTTGCTGGTCGCGGATTAGTGCGTTCTGCGCCGCCGGCGGCCTAAAATCAAAGGCCTTTACTTTAGGGCTTACCTTAGATTAGCACTCGGAATAGTCGATATCACCCAAAGGACCAATAGACTGACATTTGTGGGTATAAGGAGAAGGAGTGTAATCAATATTGCATTAGGTTTATGTAGACTGATAGCTTAGTAAACTAGCCCAATATATATTTACACATGTAACTAGTTAAAGAAGAGAAGAGCTAGCACGAATCGTCTTTGCAGCGTAAACTCCTGAATTCATTCCTTACTCTAACGAGCAAGGACTCTTATTAGATAGATGTTGGCTAAGGACTGTGTTGATTGAAAGATCCAGGAAGGACAAGGAGCGAGAGGTACTTCATACCCTTGCTTGTTTCCTAGGAGAAGAGAAGCCTGGAGTTGGAGGAGGCTGAATAGAAACTTATTCTTGCGGATCCCTCCTTCCCTTATGTTGTTGAAAGGCATTCTTCACGTCAAGTTGAAATAAGGGCCACTTTTTGATTGCAGCCAAGGCCACGAATGGTGGTCATTTTAGCAACCTGGGGCAAATGTTTCCCCTATCTCTAAATGGGTTCGACTCAATATTCTTGAAGGAATCCTTTAGCTACTAATCTAGCTTTGTATCTCTCTACCGAGCCCCATCTGCTTTATGCTGGATCTTGTAAATCCACTTGCAGCCAATGGCTTGTTTCCCTGCAGGCAATGAGACTAAGTCTTATTCTTTTTTTCCTGGGCATTGATTTCATCCTGTATAGCATCTCTCCAGCAAGAATGATTGAAGGCTTCAGCAAATGATTCAGGTTCATGAGAAGATTGAACTGACATGGGGTAAGCTCGATGTTTTGGGGAAAACGATTCATAAGAAAAGATAAAAATCCTTCAACGGGATAAGAAACTTGAGAGGATCGACGAACCTGAGAGAGGGATCCAGAATCTGAGGAAGCGACTGGGCTAGACTGCTGATCTTCTGAAGTAGTCTGACCCTGGGAAACAGACTGTAATCGCCGCCGAGAATAAAGATGCTGTGCCGGGTGACTGGAATCCTCTGAGGTCAGCTGAACAGGCTGACAATCGGCATCAGATGCTGAGCAAAGCTGCTGGCCTGAAGAGTGAGGCTGATCCGTAACATCAACTGCAGAAGAATGAGGTTCGAGTTGATGAACAGGAGAAGGCCGCAATACATCTCCATCACCATTCCCCCCCGGGGCTTATTAATTAGGTTAAGGAAAATATGAGGCGACCCCATTAAAGAAAACATTCAAGGATAATCTGAATCTCTTGGATTTCACGTCATAGCATCTATACCCGGACTGAGCATATCCAAGAAAGACAGAAGTGGTTGCCTTACTCTAACAAGTAAGCAAGTAAACTACCTTGGGGAAAATTTTTTTCTTAACTGCGCAGGCAAAACACGTGCATCCAAACACTCGCAAATGCTTAGCTTATAGGAGGATGGACCCAGTAAGAAGTTCGTGAGGTGCCGCTGCAGCTTATTCCCTCTCTCTCCCCCCCCAAAAAAAAAGGAGAAAGATGTCCCGTCCCTTCTTTATGCACATCCATATACATAGCCAGACACAAAGGTGTACAATCCGGTCATGCGGTTCTTTAAGTTCATTCACTGTAGGTTCTCTTACTTGCTCTAGTGGCTGGCAAACGCCAACCGAGAGGGGAGAACGAATGGCTCAGGAATCGACTGGTTCCGAGCGGACTCGTGGAGCTGCTGCTTGGATTATCGTAGAATAAGAGGAGCCGTCTTAGGAAATGACTTAACTTAAAAGACAGATGCCACCGCTGCGAGGCGAGGGAGTAACTTGTCTGGTCTTGCGGTGCACTCACTCCCGTTACGAGAATGAAATGACGCCCCAGCTCGACTCGAGACCAAGACTCCTTACAACTCGCACCAATAGCGGCCTTATTAGGTCAGGGGCGGCCGGAGATTGATTGAAAAGGCAGCCCAGCCGCCGCCCCTCCCCTCTAGCCGCCTACCTACTCGTGCTCGTAGCTCGATCGGAGGTTAAGAGTGTGGTCCGGCGGAAAAAAAGAAGTCGTCCGTATCAAGTGATACGTGAATTGCTCAGTAGTGCTTCGCCACTACCGTTGCTGGCGGAAATAGCTTAATGGTAGAGCATAGCCTTGCCAAGGCTGAGGTTGAGGGTTCAAGTCCCTCCTTCCGCTCTTGGCTTCGTCGTTTAGTGGTAACGAGTAGAGTAGGCAGCGAGTGGAGTGCATAAGCCCCTTTAGAGATAGGGGCGAGCAGCAAGCAGCACCTTGTTTGTATAGGGTTCCAAACCTATCTTACTAATAATAAGAAAGGGGCAAGCCAAAACCTACTCCTAACAAGTTGCTGGCTTTTCAGCCGTTGCGCGCTAGCGCGCTTCTGTTTTTCAGCAGGCTTCTTCAAATACCCCATAAAATCAAGCAAGTAGGGGTTCTAACTAGTTGTAGCTAGCTAGCGCGCTAGCGTTTTCCCTTACTAGTAAAGGGGCTGCTAGTTGTAGCGCGCAGTGTACTAGTGAATAGGAAAAGCGGATTGAGATTACTAAGGAAGAGAAGGACAATCAGGAGAATGGATCCTGATCGCAGAGGTAGTTTAACTCAGCGCAACAGCCCAGGATAGGACAAAATCAACATTATGGCTAGGACACCCAATTACTATGTTTTTTTTGAAACCCCCCTGAGACTAGTGAAGAAATTGAACATGAAACGTGTCTTTATCAATAGGTTCGGCGTGACCTTAACAGCGCCAATTTTATCTATTTCTCGTCTGTTTGTTCGTGTTTTTACTAATTCTCCTCGCCATTCATTTTTTGGTCAGAATTGCGATCGTTGTCTTATTCCTTTTTTCCGTATTCACCGTATGCTATTGCTTGTCTCTTGTACTCGGCTTTGATTGGAGTCTTCTTTTTTTCAAACTGAAATCCATGCTCCTTTTGAGATCGTTCCGCTTCCTCTTTAGTCGGCTTCTTGGGGGGGAGGTTCCCCTCATTCTTCTTCTTTGTCTGGTGTCGGGCCTGGGGGGGTCTACTTTGCACATGCAGGATCCCGCAGGAGGTCAACCTGCTGCCAATCCTGCAGCGGAGCAACCCTCCAACGTGCCTTCAGGCGCATCGACCTCGGGCTTGAGAAGTTTCGAGGAACGTGTCTTGTTGGAACCGATGCCATCTTCGGGCGAATCCAGCGAAGCTAGCGTGAATCGGGAACCTGTGATTCCCGAACTGGAGCCTCCGCTGCTCGATGAGAACACCCGGCGAGCAGAGCTCGCTGGTCGATTGAGGGCGAATTGGTGGGGGATAGCTTATAACGAGCGAATCCTCGACTCCTTCGTCCGGAGTCAACTGGCAATCGAAAGGCACATAGAGGCCGCACTTGTGGCGGACGGGTATTCCCCTCAAGTTGTCTTTGAAAAAAGACATCAGATCCGGGGCTTTATTTTCTACCCGACTGGACGTGCCCTTAGTGAGGACGCTTACGCGGGTTATCTTACCCAAATTGCCAATTTTGGTACAAGGCAAAGCGTTCCCTATCAGCGTGTGATCCGAGCCGTCCGGAACTCTCATCTCTTTTTAGATTAGATATGATTCGTTTTTTTCTTTCATTCAACCAACTATCTTTTTGAAGCGGATAGTTAACAGTGCTCATTCTATAGATACTTTATGTAAAAGCCAACTCATGTTTCCACTCTATTTTCATTACGAAGATGTATCACGTCAGGATCCGTTGCTCAAACCGAATCACGCCAACGTTATGGAAGTTCCTGGATCGTTTGAAATAAGAGTAGTACCAAAGGCACCCTATGATTTCATAATCAAAAATGGAAAATTGGCTATGGAGATTCCGCGCGGTCAGAAATTCATACAGACACAAAGGGGTTCGACAGGAAAGTCGTTTCGATCCAATCCATTCTTGGGGGCAAATAAAGACAAAGGATATGTCAGTGACCTAGCACGACAAAGCACTCTCCGAGGGCATGGAATGTCTAATTTTTCGGTCAGAATCTCGACAGTAATGTCTCTGTTAGATTCTCCGGTCGAAATACGGGAAAACTCCATTCAATTCTCGATGGAAACGGAGTTTTGCGAATTCTCCCCGGAACTGGAAGATCATTTCGAGATCTTCGAACATATTCGAGGGTTCAATGTGACTATTGTCACTTCGGCCAACACACAAGATGAGACTTTACCACCGTGGAGCGGCTTTTTGCAAAAAGATGAGGGGGAAACCCAGTAAGAGATGTCGGAGAAGCGAAATATACGAGATCACAAACGTAGATTGCTCGCAGCTAAATATGAATTGAGACGAAAGCTTTATAAAGCCTTTTGTAAAGATTCCGATCTTCCTAGTGATATGCGGGACAAACTTCGTTATAAGTTGTCCAAGTTGCCAAGAAATAGTTCCTTTGCACGAGTAAGAAACCGATGTATTTCCACGGGTCGCCCTCGTTCCGTATATGAGTTCTTTCGAATTTCTCGTATCGTTTTTCGTGGATTAGCATCTCGAGGTCCTTTGATGGGCATAAAGAAATCGTCTTGGTAGCAACCGCCAAACCAATAGAACAAGGGTTAGCTCTGCAGCTGGTCCACAAGCAAGGTAAGTAGGTCCATTACCGGCCGGCTCCGGACCGAAAAGACCTAACGGACTAATCCCTTATCTCGGATCGGAGATGCTAACGGGGCGGGAATCGAAGTGGGGGACCTCTCTACCGCCTGTGTCTATCTCCTGTCAAGTATGCTCCCCAGACATAGACTACGTACAGGGTAGTACTCTTGGAAAGATATAATATCACCGCGTGAACATAACATTAAGTTATGAATGTAACTCCCGAGGGATCGACCACTATAAAAAATAAAGTAAGGCGGAGAACTGTTGTTCATTGGAGCGCCGGAGTGCGGAGGTTGTTCCCATCATTGAAGTCAGAGTGTGGGACTGAGCCTTCCGAATGATAAAGAAAAAAAAAAGTGCTTAGTTTCGCCAACGCAAATATCATATTGACTTTCTCTCGCCCAACTTCTAAGGATAGATAGAAAAGGTTGGAGAGAGTGACTTTCTTAAATATTCTCCTTTCTAAAGCTGCGCAAGGCGGCCCCCCGGGTAAAAAGAAGAGGGAACAAGAATTGCCACCCTGGAAACAAGATCCATGACCGAATTACTATCATCTGTTCTTACCGAAATCACTTCTCAGCTCATTCATATAATTGGCGTTGCGGCTAGTCCGCTCATCGTTCTTATAACGTATCGGGCATTTTGCACGAGGGGATGACCGACATGGAAATGGAAAATCGGCTTTGGGACATTTGTTTTGATACGGCCCAATCGCAGATTGAAAGAAGAATTCACGAATTTGTACTTCGTTTTTATGGTGATCACTTTTCTCTTCCGCCTGGACTCACCTTTTCACAAATTGGCATCTACGTTCATAACAATTCAAGGTCATGTTCACACCTTCTTCCTATATATCGAAATCCTTCGGAATTGGGTCCCCCGAATTTCAACAAGTTGTTTTTTTACTTCAGCAATTTATGTAGGTGCAATTTCTTTTTAGGAGGTGGGTTCGAGAAGAAAAGCCATGTACTATTATATGGTGTAATTATAGATCTCATTCGTATTCCAGTGGTTTGGGCAAAGTTAGATGTGGCCTTTCATTCCAGCAGGAGTGAGAGGGTAAAGGGAGGGTGGGTGGCCCCCTACAAGTTCTTGAAGTCGGATGGAACGAAAGCGCATATAGGAAACGAAACTAAGACCTATGGTGCCATATAAGATAAGCATTTCCAGATCGGGTAAAGATTTCGAGATTAGAATTGAGTGAGGGCCTCCATAATAGCTATGAAAAAGGGAAGTGGAATTTCACCACGAAACTGAGCAATAAGTCCATCCGATAGTGGGTGGTGCATTTGGAGATCCAAAAGTGCTTTTTTGTTGGGCAGAGGTATAGCTATCAAGTAGAAGTCTTTCGCTGTGACTAAGGATAGACAGGACTCTCGGTTCGTCTGAGCCTGAGTCGAAGACTTCGGATCCTGCATCTGCTTCAGTTAATTAGGTTAAAATGTGCCTTAAATGGTGTTTTGATCCGCTAGTCATCATCCGAAGTTGAGGCATTCAACAACTTTCTGAGACACCATTCTTTCCATAAGCAAGGGCCAGCCCGAAAATCAACGGGATCTTTCTACAAGCTCAGTTTCTACCCAACTTTTTCCGAGAGAACCGACTACGGGGGGGTGTGCTGATAAACTCAAACTCGTCTCCGCTCATTTTACCTGGAAATTGAAAGAAATTTTTGTACCTTACCCACATCATCTGAGATGAAGGAATTTCCTACTTAAGATTCAGATGCCTATGTTGCTGCTGATGTGGAGAAATTGGTACCAGCCTACTCGATATGTTCCTTGCCTGGTTCGCTATAGGAAGTGCTTTCAGCAAAGCAAAGGGGGAGGGGAGGGAATTCGATGAATCTGAAGCAGCTGGCCGCTAAGGGGGCGTTAAGCGTTCATCCATTGATTCTATTTTACCATCTAACTAAATAAGAAAACTAAGGAAGCCCGAGCTAGATTATTAATCATCTCCGTTGGAATTTCCATCAAGATGATGTCTATATGCTGACCTTTTCTCGCTGACGCGTATAAATTTGTAAAGGTGAAGACTACTGACTGCTCAAGCTAGAGAAGCTGTAGGACTGGAAAGACTTTCTCTTTTGTAGCCTATACCTCCCTTGCCTGAAAGCTTAGCTTTTCTATTCTTACTTTGGCTCCAGAATCTGCGATTGGTTCCATGGATGCATTGGATTCAAGGGATCGCTATATCAATTTAGCAACTGCTTTAATAGAGGCTGCCTCAAGTCCTTGAGAATGATAGTTGGAAGATCCATTGGTCGGATAGGGGTTCTCCCTGATCCTTCTATCAATCAAACGGATCCCTAGGATCCACCGATATTGAAAGAGAGGGGGCACTAGGGGTTGGTTGCATTCTGAGCTTCTCAGGATCTCTAGTAAGCGATACAATCTCAATCATTTCCAGTCAATGAGGAGCGTAGCAGCTCGACCAGAGTGAGAGGAGAGGAGCCGTATTGAGACCCATTTTGTTCTATCTTCCATGTCGGATCGGCCGTTGAATTAGTTTTTTAAGGAAAGACTTACTACCTTTTTTTCCATAGCCAAGATATGGTTGGGAATAGGCCAAGGTAGTTCTATCTCTTCGATGGGGTTTCCTTATAAGTTTGATTTGGTGGTTGACGAATTATCTCCATATAAAATAAAGCCTTCTGCTACTCGAATTGCTGAGGCCAGGTCCTGCAGATTTTGTTTTCCGTGCCCACTCCTGGTTGTTTTATCAAACCAGACACTTCATACCTAAAATCTTATCTCTACAGAAAGCATTCAACCAAGACCAGGTGAAAGTTTTCAATTCAACCTTCTCAACCTGAAAAGAGCTAAGCCCGTCTTCCTGCCTCTTCTCTTATCCTTCTAGGCGGGCTTCCAGGGGAAAATCTCTTGACCCAGACTCTTTCACTCCAGGCCTTGCTTTGTTTACCTGTCCTATCGTATCGAATACGAATAAGGTTTCCCAGCCTAGCCTATCTTGGTGTCTGCTACCGAACCGAAAGAGAGAATCGGTCTAAGGGCAGCTCAAAATCAGCCCAACCTCTTCTTCCATGAAGCCTCTTTTCCGACGCTTTTCATCTTGTTGCATGTGCCTTATGGTATCCAGATCCAGTCCTCTCTGCTTCCTATGATTGAAGTGAAGATCCGCACTGTCTGCTTTCCTTACTCTAACAAGTAAGCTTCACCCCGAAATCAAACTCAATAGCGTCAAAGCCGTTGCGCTAACGAACAAGCAACGGCCTGAGCTAGCGCCATTAGCCCTCGAGCTGACGCTCGAGCGACTTCGTACCTCTCGCTTTGCTCGAGCAAACAAGCACCGGCCCGAGCGCAAACGCGCGAAAGCCGTTGCGCGTTAGACGAACAAGCAACGGACTGAGCGCAAACGCGCGAAAGCCGTTGCGCGTTAGACGAACAAGCAACGGACTGAGCGCAAACGCGCGAAAGCCGTTGCGCGTTAGACGCGCATCCGTTTTCTTGCTGCATCCGTTTTCTTGCTGGAGCGAAGATGCTCGAGCTTTGCGAGAGGAGGGAAGATTGCTGGCACGAACGGTAGGAAGACAGTCTTCTCCTTCTTGCCTTAGGAAGATAGGAAGACAGTTAGCTGTTAGTAAGTCAGTAGCTAGTCATTCAGTAGTAAGTCAGTGGCGCCTTTCGGTGAACTCCATTTCTTTTTTAGTTTGCTTTGCACGAGCACTGTGAGATTCCCTTGCTTCTTGGCTTTTTAGCGTTAGCTATGGAGTTTTCTTGCTGGGATAGGTACAAGAACCTCAGCCCTACCTTATTTGATTTGACCGAAGAAGCTTAATATCATATGGAATAGGATTAGGATTTTCCGCACCTATTTGATAGTTTTGGTATTGAAGACGCTTAGTGCTTGGGCTAAGGTTTGAAGAGCTTAGTGTACTACTTGTGCTAAGGTTACTAGTAGCTCGACTGAAAGGAGAGGAGGGAAGATTGCTGGTGATTCAAAGAAAAAAGAGGTTGATGCCAAAGATCAGTTGGAGCATCTGCAACAATGTGAAGAATCCATGTGGAACCCAAAATCCGGTTGCCGGAGGGTGACCGGAATACTAAAAAAAGTCCCTCTTCGCCATTTGAGTTATATCCCTTAGGTGTACTTTACATTGTTGGAAAACAGCATTTAGAGAAGAGGTGAGAGCTACTTTTGAGATCATTTCAATCTCTTCTACCCGCAGACTTGAATGAAATACCCAAAGCTGTTTCGGAGAAGAAATGACTAAATTGCCTTATCTTAGTGTCCGCGTTGGTACCAAAGCCCTTAGCCTTTGCTTCCTTCGTCTCATTTCCTTTCTTCACGTTGACAATCCCTCTCACCTTTTCGAATATTGCGAACATCTCCTTTTCTCTTTTCTCCTATTTTTCCGTGATAAAAAAAATATCAACTGATAGGTTAAGATCAACTGCTACGTCGATCCTTAAAGTTTGGCTCGTTTTTTTCCGAGCTAAGACGTGGTTCTGCTCTCATTGGTGCTCTCGCTTTTCATCTTTTCTTTAAGCAATTTTCCGCCTCAGTCTTCGTCGTTCCATTTGTCCCCGTCCCAGTGAGACTTATAGGTCCATGTACCATCTCCACGACTCACCGTCCCTAGTGATATCTGAAAGGTGTAAAGATATTGAAGCGAAAGCAGACATGCTGCTCACTGGCTAGATCGGACTGTCTCTACCTTTTTTAACTCCTTTTCCTGTAAGGAAGCTTGAAAGAGGGAATTCTCTGATCTGATCTATGATCCGGAAAGATAGATAGTCTTTTTTCGATTCCGCGCATTGGAACGGCTATTCATAAACTTAAACAGCCTTTTTTCTTACCTCTTATTGTCGGAGATAATCGGAGAGATATTAGTATTCCTATCAATTCCTTTTGAATAAAGCTACGCTCCTTCAAGCCTTTGAAACTCTTTCAAATAGAATCTTTTCAGGCCTCTACCAACAACCAAGACGCATGAAAGCGGTTTTCGGCGCTGCTGGGCAGAAAGACATGATGGCATGAAACTCGATTACGTACGCTGATTGTTCGTCCACTTCAAACGCTCAAAACATACCATTTTCCGTGTGAAATGACAGGGATTGGTTTGGTTACTTAGGGAATTCCAAGCAAAGCAATCTACGCAATTTCCGGGTTCAGTAGTAGGAAAGAAAGGGACCTCTCACTCAATTCAATAACATGTATGTTCTAGGGCATCTTTTTAGAATAATAATGTTCGCATTTTACCAGGCTTTTTGGGCGTTCCATGATTAAACCGCCTAGCGGCACTTTCGAGATGCCACCTTTTTTTTTTTAATAAAAAAAAAAGTATTTTCAAATGGAATTTGACTCGGGGCGGCAGGGACCCTCCAACAGAAACCTCGTCTTTTTTGTCGTCGATAAGTTCTCCCTCATTGCCCTACTATTCATAAGAGATACTGATTTATGAAAGCCCGGTGAGGCCTCAACCAACAGCTAACTGTGGCGGTTTTCAAGCTAGCACCCGTTTCAGACTTAAATGCGGGGACACGTGAACTGTGAAATCCGCAAGAAAGAGTTTCCTACCCTACTTAGCCTTACCCAAAGGCTTGGGTGAGTTTTTAGTCTTTGGTTGAGGGCCAGAAAAGTGAAATCATTCGCCGGAGGAGAAAGAAAAGAAGAGTCCAGGCCCGCCTGCATGGTCACATGACTTCTTAATATTCTTACCTTTGAACTTATAAAAGGTCCGCATTTCACCCGCTTCGACAGAATTTCCTTTGAAATTCCTTTTTACGGTTGACTTTCTCATTCTCTGCTCTTATCGGCTCAATCATGAAAGAAAAGGAGAAAGCCCCGATCATCTTTCATCTTGGATCTGTCACGTCCGAGAAGACTCAAAAAGCGGAGAGGCACGGGCCGTCAAGAAGCCAAAAAAGCAGATGGCAAAGAAAAGGAGCAACCCGCGAGAAGCCTTATTTATAAAAAGAGAAACTACAACACATTCAGTTTGGCTCTTTGCCACCAAGCGTCCTACCATGCAATATGGTGTTCACTTTGCTTTTGGCTTTCGGGGCAAAGACCGGGCAACCCCAGCAGATCCAGGGGGGTGCGCTATGCTTGGCAGAACAACCAGGACAAATCGTGTCTAAGATAGAGGATGGGGGAGATGACCAACCCAAAGAGAACAAGGCTGGTGAGTCTTTCGGCAAACAACAAAGGGAGCAAATTGAGCCCGTCGCTTGGATCAAAGGAAGTCCCATGATTACCATCATCCAAAAGAACCAAGACATGAGCTTCCTTCGACCAGTTAGCTCAGCTCGGGTCCTCATAGATCGACCCCCCTTTGCTATGACTATGCACCTGAAGCCGCTCTATCTATATAATAGAAAGGTACATCTCGAGGGAGTTCCGGTGTCTTGGGTATTTGTCGATGGCGGGGCCGCAGTTAACATGCCATGGTCCGTTCTGAACCGACTCGGGAAGAACAAAGATGATTTGCTGCCCACAGATTTATGCATCATTAATTTCACAGGAGGAATCTCTAAAACAATGGGGGTATTCCCCGCAGACATGACAGTTGGCAGCAAAACCGCGCTAACAGCATTCTTCGTGGTAAAGGCCGCTGCCAGCTACAAGGTCTTGGTAGGGAGAGACTGGATCCACGCTTGGATGGTAGTCCCATCATCCTTGCACCAACTTTTTGTGTTTTGGAATGGAAACGATGCTGAAATCATCTGGGCAGATGAGGAGCCACTCATTGTTAAGGTGCACGCCCAGGAGGCATTCTTGTACCAAGAGAATGTGGGCCC